AATATACTCTTCTGTCTTTATCCATAGACCCTTTACTTATACTTATTGAATTGGAAGTATTGACCCAATTAAAAACAAAATTTGTTTCGTAATTTGATAATCCAATTTTTCAATTTCTAATTGACTTTTGGATACAAATTACGAGAATGTATATTCTTCCTCGAATTTTTATTGAGAGGTAAAGAATTCAATCTTTTTAAGAAATAAAGTTTTTGATCGGAATATGAAATATGAACCGAGAGATCCTTTAACTATTTGGGTTAATTGAACGAATCACACTTTTACCACTAAACTATACCCGCTATGATGCAATCATAGCATAGAAATACATCTTTTGTCGAGTAAGAGAATTCGGCATAGTCAAAATAAAGATAGGATCATAAAAAATTATGAAAATTATAGGGGTGATATATTGTATTTTTTCTCGGGACCCAATACCCAAATGAAATTAGCACTCATTGATTCTATATTATAGGAATTATAGGAACAGAAAAGGCCTCTCTTCTGACTATTGATTTTTCAATAACAAATACACCTTTTTTTTTTTCGAATGAAAGAAATCCTTTTATCTACTACTAGAAGTTGTTGAAACAAAAAAAGTTTGTGCCTTGGGCTAGGTCATGGAAATGGAAATAAAAGGGGACTTCTCGGACGAAATAAAGCTTCTAATTTTCAATTTTATTTAGTTAAAATTTTTCTATTTGAAATAAAAATAGAAATCCAATTTCTTTATATCAATCAATATATATATTGATTGATATATATATTGATTGATATATTGATTGGAATATTGAGTTTTTTAAAGCCCTTACTTTATGACTTTATGAAAATAAAATTGGATGGAAAAATTGCTGATGAAAGTTTTCTATATTTCTATAATATATCTAGATATATAGAATATATATATATAGAATCTATATTAAAGTAACATATATAGTAAGAAGTAACATATATAGTAAGATATTAGATAACATAATAAAGTAATTACGAAACTAACAAACTGATAAAGAGAAATATAAAGAAACCGCTTTTTCAATTCTTACTTATTTTTTATGGAATGGAACATAGAAATTCTCTTTTGGGGAGAGATGGCTGAGTGGACTAAAGCGTCGGATTGCTAATCCGTTGTACGAGTTTTTCGTACCGAGGGTTCGAATCCCTCTCTTTCCGGTTCTGTTGATGACTAGGTTTTTTTCAAACCTTTTTTTTTATTTATTTGATAGTTATAGTTAAAGATGTAGAATAGATAAAATGATAAGAAGGGTTGAAAATCAAGCAAAGAAAAAGCCTTAATTTATTATTCTTCACGTCCGGGATTACGCCCCGGATCATTAGATAAAAATCCGAAGATGAAAAGAGAAACAAAGAATATCACTACTGTATAAACAAAGAGTTTGAGAGTAAGCATTACACAATCTCCAAGATCTTTTTTGGTTTGGAAAAAAAAAAAGAAAATAGATTCTCTTTTTTTATACCACATATCATACTAAGTGGAATCGAAAAGAATTTTTATAAATTCATTTGGAAATTTGTAAGAAGAATCGAGTCCTTCATTGCCAAAGATTTTTTTTTATACCTAAAATTCGATATTTTTTTCATCTTTCTAATAGGGGGTTCAAATGGGGTCTTTTTCAATGGAATGGAAAAAGGGTTAGAATGAGTAAATGGAGTAAGCCAGATTTCCCGAATCTATACAATAAATTCAATGTTTGAATTTAGGGCTTATATTATAAGACCTATCTAATCTTATTAAATTTTTAATTTTGATATTTTTTTTTTTTTCGAATAAATCATGAAAAAAATCATGAATTATTCTAGGATAAGGATTTCATCGAAAACTTACAGCAGCTTGCCAAACAAAGGCTAATAGAAAAAAAAAGTAGGGGAATTACTGGCATAAAATCTACGATTGGATTTAAAAAAGCATAGGCTTCGGGCAATTTTGTGAAGAAAAAACTACTTGAATAAAGGGTAGAGTTAAGACAGATACAAATCAAACTAACAATATTAAACATAACAAACTTTTTGTTCTTGAAGATAATTGTATTTTGACTGAGTTATTAATATGATGTTATTGATATCAAAAAGGATATAAAATAAAGTAAGGCAGACCAAAAACCCTTCTTTAAACTCACCCAATCAAAAATCCTTCAATTCTTAAATTAAAAAATTAAATAAAGAATCGAAGAAATCGTATTTTCATACAATATCTTAATTCAATTATATATTATGATCAATAAACTCAGTTTAATTCTATAATCTACATATCTGAACAACAAGGCAATATATTTCATATATCTTAATATTTTTGGGTGGGAATTGACGGAATTGACGAAGAACCAATATCAATATTAGTTTTTATTGGTGTTAAAAAGAAATGGGGCGTGGCCAAGTGGTAAGGCAACGGGTTTTGGTCCCGCTATTCGGAGGTTCGAATCCTTCCGTCCCAGAGCATACCTATTATATATCCTATATATATTTATATACTTTTTTTTATATAGTTTTGAACAACTATCTTATCTTAAGATAAGAGTATAAGAAAAGAAATTTTTGTTTTTTTAATGCCATTTCTCGGAATCACTGCTTTTTCAAAAATGTTATCGTAAAAAGAGAAAATCAAATCTTTTTTTTTTAGGAAACACGGAAACAGAGAACGAAAGGGTTTGAATTCAAAAAAAGTTAGACAGTCTTCTTATCATATTTTTGTTTTCTCTTCATATTTACGTTAGTTAATTAAGGGTCTTACACCCCCCTATTTGAATTCAATAATGCATATTTTTCATTCAATAAATGGTAAGTCTCTTAATCTTAATTTAAGGCAGGCTTTGAGTAAAAAAGAAACAATGCCTTAATCCCGCGGAACTTTTTGGCTTTGTGCCCAGATAAAGATAGTTTAAAAAAAGGAGTCTTCTTTATTTGATTTATCATTCTTCATTTCCTGATATAATTTAATTGAGAAAAATGAATTAGCAATGAAAGATCTCAATTTCAATGCTGAGATCTCTTTTAATCTCATTAACAAGAAAAAATACATATGTAACATTTAAAAATTTAACATATCTTGAATTCATTTCAGTAACAATTGTTTAGTCGATCTGGTGGATAGGAAAATTCTTAGTATTTCGATTCTGGTTTTATCAATCAATATGAAAGAAAAAGAACTTCAATTTTCCTTTCCATCGGGTTTTTTATCCACCGCCCCCCTAAAAAAAAATTAAATTTCGTTTTTTTTTTTCAACCTATTTGTTTGTTTTAAATCGTTGATGGTTTAATTCAAATCTGAATCTAGGGATTTCTTTCTCTTATGATGAAAAGTGGTCCTTACTGCAAAACTTTATTCAAAAAAATGATATTGAGATAGGAAATCTTTAATTGAAAAATTCAATCTTTTTAATGATTTTTTATAGATTCTTAGTAATGGTAGATTGGCGTGACTAATCCTTTGAAAATCCAGATTCAAAAAGAACTTTTTTTTTCTCTTATTGCAAATATTTGAATTTGAAATCAAAAAAAATTCATACAAAAAAGTGGGGTTAATTTGAATTCTTTCTGATATTTTTTCAGAAACTACCCAATAGAAGTTTAAAATTCTGGATTACTGTGTACTCGCGAAAGCAATGACTATTCACGATTCGATTATTGAATCAACTAGATACCGGTTCAAAACTCAAGGAATGTTATGGTAAAACTTCGTTTGAAACGATGTGGTAGAAAGCAACGTGCGACTTGAAAGACATGATCGGTTGTGGATTCTTAATCCACCCTTTATTTATACTATAGAAGAATGAAGGTGCTCTTGGCTCGACATCATTTGTTCTATTATACATTAGAATCCTCATTTTTGTTGGATTGTAATGTAAATAGGTACAGGGTGGAGCTCGAGTAGAGAATAAAATATTGATTTCTTTCTCGGGGGCAAGAATCTAAGGTTAGTGTCAATCAATCAGTTGGAACAACTTCGTAAACATATTTTTCGATATAGAAAAAAGGATTCAATTCGCGCAAGTTTCAAAGATCAGAATAAGGTTTGGTTTGGTCGAATTGAACAAATTCTTTTGATTAAAAACAAGTGTATCACGCAAGAATCAATCGTTAGTCTGATTCTTTGATAGAAAGAAATTCAAAAAAGGGTATGTTGCTGCCATTTTGAACTGATTAAAGATCACCGAAGTAATGCCTAAACCCAATGATTCACGGTATTAAAGGATCCTGTAACAAGTAAATACCCTTTTCAATTGTCTCAGCAATTAGATCAGAATCAAGAATCCAAAATATATTCTAAAAGAGACAAACAAAAAAAGGAGATTAGAGATCGCTCAATAAATGAAATGTTTAAAGGGTTCCCTTTGAGCTATTTAAAAGTTATCCAACTTGAGTTGGTGGGTAGGAATACTTTTATTCTTTTTTTGTTTATAAAAAAAAAAGAATAAAAGGAAGATGTAAATCATAGTCTAATGGATTTGATTTTTTTATGGACCCATTTGATATTATAATTCTATACATAGACAGAACTTCGAATCTTTTTTCTCGAGCCGTACGAGGAGAAAACTTCTTATACGTTTCTAAGGGGGGGCCTTTATATCTACCTCTATCCCAATGAGCCGTTTATCGAATCGTTGCAATTGATGTTCGATCCAGAAGAGAAGGAAGAGATCTTCGAAAAGTCGGTTTTTATGATCCGATAAAAAATAAAACTCATTTAAATGTTCCTGCTATTCTATTTTTCCTTGAAAAAGGTGCTCAACCCACAGGAACTGTTCATGATATTTTCAAGAAGGCGGGGGTTTTTACGGAACTTCGCCTTAACCACACGCACTTTACTTAATGAAATGAAAAAAACAGGGTGTGGGTAATTTATAACCATATATATATATAGCTTTGTATAACCTTTTCTCTACTATCCCCCCTTTCTCTTACTCTATTCATACCTATATATATCTACTTCTTTTTTCTACTAAAGAATGCCTTGTTCTATAACGTTTTTTTCTTATTAATAGAAACTGAGGATAGGAAAAAATTAAAAAAATTAAGTGAATAAATGAAGTAATTCAGTCTCGAAATAGAAGAATTTGATATTTTCTTTAATGGATTTTTTTCGTCGGGACTCTCTCTATTAACAAATTAGGCCTTCTGAGTCCACTTATATTGATTTCTATTGATTGAATTAGAATAAACCCGAGAGATTTTCTTACTTAATCTTTTCTTCTACCTTATCGTTTTTTATTTGTATTCCTGTGGATATTTTCTATGTAGTGCCAATCTAATACAAGCCTTAGTTTTATAAAGTTTATAAGTTTTTTTTATATAAAAAGTGTTATAGTAATTTTTTTTTTGAAATAAAAATTTTTTGAAATATAATATATATAGAATTTATTTCTATTCAATTTCAATTGAATGAATTCTTTTTTTTTTCATTAGGTATTTTTTTCTGAAAAAATTCTTGTTCATATTGACAAGAGTATATCAAATAAATATAATCCGATCTGGGTAATTGGATCTTTTTTGTGGGTCTATTTATCTCTATTCTATAGGTTTTTGTTTTTTTCTTTCTTCAAACGATGAATTTGTTGTATTTGCTGTCATACAAAAGTCTTTTTTTCAAAAGTCTTTTTTTGGTTGAAAACAAAAATTTTATATGTTATTAAAAGGTATTGTTCTATAAATAGAAATGTCATATAAATGACAATATAATATTGTTATATAAATCTAAAAAAATAAATATTAAATAGAATATAAATTCTAATATCTCTAAAAAAAAATACATATTTATATTTTAAATAAATATATGAATTCAGAATATATAGCATAAGAGACAAGAAATGATCTATAATTTTAATTTTTAAATTTTGACGTTCTCTAGATTTTTTTTGGAGAATTTCTTCTATTTTCATCTGATATCTTTTTTTTGTTCACAATCATTAGAATTTCATTTCTTGTTTATTTATTGTTAGTTTAATGTTTTGATTGTTTTGTATGATTCAATTTCTTTAGTTATTTTGATTCCGGTTATATCTACAAAAAAAATTTGATATTTGGGTTGCTAACTCAACGGTAGAGTACTCGGCTTTTAAGTGCGACTTACATCTTTTACACATTTGTATGAAGAAACAAACTCGTCCATACCCACCGGTATAGTTTGTAAGACTACGACTGATCCTGAAAGGAAAAAACAGCATGTCGTATCAATGGAGAATTCTGAAAATTTTTCATTTTTACCGGCTCAGTCCCAGTGTTTGAATTCCTGGTACTTGGTGCGGAACAAAAAAAATGAATTCAAAGTTGGGTTGAGTGAATAAATGGATAGAGCTGTATCGCTCCAATTATAGGTATAAGGAACTAAAAAAGAAACGAGCTTTCATTCTTAATTTGAGTGATTATCCGATCTAATTAGACGTTAAAAATTTTTTAGTGCCTGGTGCGGATAAGGTTTTTTCATGAGCGAATTTTCGATTTTTTAATGAATCCTAATTATTAGTTAGTCTTCACTACAAGGGGGAGATGAGTGTGTAGAAGAAGAAGTATATTGATAAAGAGCGTTTTTCCAAAATCAAAAGAGCGATTGGCTTGAAAAAGTAAAGGATTTCTAATTCTAACGATTAATAAATATACATTATATCGAAAAAAGAGAGGATAGAGAGTCCGTTAATAAGTTTACCCCTTATTCCGAGGTTTCCGTTCTTTTCGTATTATACTACTTTGTTTTTACTGTATCGCACTATGTATCATTTAATAAGCACAAAAATCTCTTATCCTTGCTTCAATCAAATATAATTTAAAATGAAAATCGAGGAATATCAAAGATATTTAGACCTAGATATAGATAGATCTCGAAAAAAAAACTTCCTATATCCACTTATCTTTCGGGAGTATATTTATACACTTGCTCATGAGCATCGTTTAAATAAATCTATTTTGTTGGAAAATGTGGGTTATGACAAAAAATTTAGTTTACTTATTGTAAAACGTTTAATTACTCGAATTTATCAACAGAATCTTTTGATTTTTTCTGCTAATAATTCTAATCAAAACTCGTTTTTTAAGTACAACAAGGGTTTGTATTCTCAAATGATAGCGGCGGGGGTTGCTATTATTGTGGAAATTCCATTTTCCCTACGATTAGTGTCTTCTTTAGAAAGGTCAGAAATAGTCAAATCTCAAAATTTACGATCAATTCATTCAATATTTCCTTTTTTAGAGGACAAATTTCCCCATTTAACTTATGTATCAGATGTACAAATATCTTGCCCCATCCATCTAGAAAAATTGGTTCAAATCCTTTGCTACTGGGTCAAAGATACTTCTTCTTTGCATTTATTACGATTTTTTCTTCACGAGTATTGGAATTGGAACAGTCTTATTATTCCAAAAAATTTTATTACTTTTTTTGCAAACAGTAATCCACGATTATTCTTGTTCCTATATAATTCTCATGTATATGAATATGAATCCATCTTCTTTTTTCTCCGTAAGCAATCCTTTCATTTACGATCAACGTTTTTT